GGCACCCCGAAAATAAAAAAAAAAATAATAATAATAATTGTTCCCATGGAACCTTCTCTTCTAACGGAGATTGGCCGTTGATACACGATCCATATTATTTTCATTCGTTATTATCTTTATTATCAAATGACCACAACACAAATAGAAAAAAGGATGAATTTGCTCTTAAAAATTATTAAATCCCAGAAATGATTGTTCTGATGTATCATATCCATTCTTTGAAATACAAAAATCCAATAATTCTCTATGGTGGAACAAAATATCTCTGATTTCCCACTCGAATAAATTCTTCTTTTTGGTTTCCAAAGAAATGTTGTTATGCTGCCTTGAACGGTGCACTAATCCTTTGAATCCGGTACCAACGGGTATCATCCCCCCTAGAACAACGTTCTCTTTCAAACCTTTCAACCAATCGATACGACCACGCAGAGCAGCTTTTGATAAAACTCGAGCAGTTTCTTGAAAACTCGCTTCGGATATGAAACTTTGAGTATTTAGAGATGCTTTCGTTATTCCCAATAATATGGCTCGGTAACAAATTGCTTCTTCCAAAGCACGCCCCGTTCGTTCCGCTCGCAACAATCCAATCAGTTCTCCGGGTAAAAAAACATTAGACATTCCATCTTCTGAAACTAACACTTTTGATGTTATTTGCCGTACAATAATTTCTATATGTCTATTATGGATCTGCACACCCTGGGATCGATAAACTTTTTGGATCTTATTAACCAAAGAGATACGACTTTGCAATATAGTTAGCTTAGCACCAATTAAGAATCCCCAAGGAATTCCAAGAACTCTTGTTATAGGTTCGTTCCAACCTTCAACTCTCTTTTCTAGGTTCATTGATATTGAATCAACCGAACGCACTTCTAATACCTGTTCCACTTTTGGAAGACCCTGCGTTATATCACCAGATCTCGATTTTTCATATATAAATGTAACTAATGTATCTCCTTCAGAAAGTATTTCTCCATAATGGCCATGAACAGTTGCTCCTGGAGTGGCCAAATAAGGCTTCGCCAATCTTATTACTACAGAATCCATTTGAACAATTATAACTTGACCGGATTTTAGGTGGAGTCCATTTTTGGCTATACATATATTTTCACAAAAAAACTGCCCAAGGCTAATTATTGTGCATGGTTTTTCACAAAAATTTATATCATAATTATGATGGAGAAAATACCAATTCAAGTTGAATGGATTCAAAAAGATGTTACTGTATGGATCGGAATGATAAATTATCCCGTTTTCATCCATTAAATAATATTTAAGTACTTGATTAAGTACTTGAAAAGTCTGGTTGAAATTGTCAAATTTCGAATATTTAGTTACCGAAATCTGATTATGAGTTTTTAAAAGGTAATAAAAATTCGCAATTTGAGAGGCTGTTCCTAAAGGGCCTAACGAAATCCTAATTGGAATTCGAGGATCTCTTTTAATTGATTCTTTTATCCCATTGGAATATTTTACATTGTTCAATGGACCCATTTGAAAACAATTAGAAGATGACAAAATGATCAAAGATTGAGATTCCTTACTTCTATTCAACAACGTATGAATAGTTCCTTGATTTTGTCTAAGTAATTTGTGAATCCTTTCCTTGGAATAAATAGAATAAAACGGATTGGTACGATCTGACCTATTATCAAAGATCAATCCTGAACCTAACAGATTATTCCTTTTCCTGATATACGAAATATGGGATTTCACTAAGTTGATTCTTAGGAAATTTCGAATCAGACCATTTGTATTTACTTCAACAAAGGAAGCGTAGGCTTCTTCGATAGAAGAACTTTTTTTGTCTTGGTCCCAGTTCAATACTAAACAAGTCCGAACTAATTGAATACTTGTTCCGGAAATTCCCCGAATGGGTTTGCCATTTCCATAAAGAATATAATTTAGAACTCTAAGTTCTAGATTATCCCGTTCCTGTAACGGATCCTGGGGAAAAAGTGTTTCTAAATTTATACCATTTGCTATTTCATATATGATTACAGGTCGAACAAAAACAAAATATTTTTTCTTTGTAGGTGGGATCCATTGGACATAGATCCCATTTGTCAATTTTTTTGATTCGTTCATTTTTTTTTTAACCCTTTCGGGTGGTATCAAAATGCCACTGGGTCGGAATATCTTATCCATATCTATAGGAAAATGGATATCTCCAGAAAATATTTTAAGTTCAATCCTTTTTTTTTTTCTCTCCACTCGGACCAATCCACCTACTCGGCTTCGTGTATTTAAGGTAATTCGTGTATCTACTCCAATAATACTATTGTTCCGTACCATTATGGAAGAAGATTCAGGTAAAATATGCACTTCTTCGGGAATGAAAAAAAATGGATCCACTTTCATTGGGTATTTTGGCTTAAATTCTTTGACTCCTCGATACTCAATCAAATCTTCTTTTTTGAAGATTGAATGCAACCCTATAACCCCATATTTAGTAATTCCTGAACTCTTTCTTCTATATTGAGGATCATCAAAATAAGCAAAAATACTATTTCTACGAAAAATACCATTTATTGGTATTTCAATCGAAATACTGGAACGATGCGTTAGTTCTTTTTCTCGTTCTTGAATCCATTGGAATGGAATGATGAATCTATTTCTTCGCCTCTTTGCCAATAAAAAAAAATAAGAATTATTGTGGAGAATAGAAGGGATTATGAGAGTCCCAGGAATACTACTTTCTTTTTTACCGGGAAGACCCGAACTAAAGAATTTGTTTTTCACTTGATTATTATTTACTGTATTTACTGAAAGGCTAGAAATTTTTTTTTCTTTGTCAGAAAGAAAATAAATGTTCGTTTGATCTTGATCTTTATGGATTGAAAAAAGGACTCCACTGGATCTGCACAAACCTCCCGATAATATCCATAAATGACTTGTTTTTGGTAAAAGATGCACATTACTATATGTAAATTCGGGTGCATGGTATACATCGATACTCCAGTGCATTTCTCCCTCTGAGTCAGAATAAATATGTTTTCGAACCCTCTCTTTAAAATTAAAAGAATATGTTCCCGCGCGAATCTCGGCAATCACTTGTTCTGATTCTACATATTGATCATTTTGAACTAGAATCAAACTTTTTGGTGGAATAGTCACGTTATGTAGAATATCTTCACTTTCAATAGTTACATACAAGTCTATATAACATAGAAAAGCGGGATGCCCATGACGTGTACGTGTGGGATGAACCAAATCCTCATTGAATTTTATTTTTCCATTGGAGGGGGCTCGTACATGTTCTGCAGTACCCCCTGTGAATACTCCGCCGGTATGAAAGGTTCGTAATGTTAGTTGAGTGCCCGGTTCCCCAATAGATTGACCCGCAATAATACCCACAGCTTCTCCCAATTCGACAAGATCGCCATGAGTAGGGCTCCGGCCATAACATAATCGGCAGATCCAAGACGTACTCTTACAAGTAAAGGGAGTTCGAATCGATATTGGTTGTGTTTGAAAGGTTATGAATCGAGTGACAAGTCCAATACCAATATCTTGATTTCGAACGGCAATGCATCGTGGGCCTATATATATATCGTCTGCTAATACACGGCCAATTAATGTTTGTATAAAAATTCTTTCCGGCATCATCCCATTTCGAGGACTCACAGAAATCCCTTGGATGGTGCCACAATCTGTTCGACGTACAACAATGTGTTGAACTACTTCAACAAGTCTGCGTGTAAGATATCCAGCATCCGATGTTCGTACAGCAGTATCTACAACTCCTTTGCGAGCTCCATAACAAGAAATGATATATTCTGTTAAAGATAGTCCTTCACGTAAATTGCTTTGAATAGGTAAATCAATCATTTGTCCTTGGGGATCCGACATTAATCCTCTCATACCTACTAATTGGTGTACTTGAGATGCATTTCCTCTAGCTCCTGAAAAGGACATCATGTGGACTGGATTAAAAGGATCAGTCATCCTAAAATTAGGATTCATTTCTTGTCGCAAATATTCACTTGTTGCATACCATATTTCAATAGATTGTCGTAATTTTTCTACCGCGTGTACATTCCCATAATGATGGTGTTTTTCCAAAACCAAACTTTGTTGTTCAGCATCTTGGACTAGCCATCCCTTAGAAGGTATTGTTAAAAGATCATCAATTCCTAATGAAATGGATGTAGCAGTGGCTTGCCGGAACCCCAGAGTCTTTACTTGATCCAGGATGTGTGATGTATATGCCATTCCAAAGTGATCTATTAATCGACTAATAAGTCGTTTAATGGCAGTTCCATCTATCACTTTATTGTGAAAGACCAGATTGGCCCGTTCTGCCATAAATACCTCCATATTCCGATGAGTGGGGTTCGACAATGGGTTTGAGTCAATGATTGGAAAACTTCCTTTTCTCGATCTTGATTCGCATAAAAATTCGGGAACTATGTTCTTAGTTGAACTGGAGATACTCGAATTCACAACAGTTTCATAGAACTACTTAGCTTGAATACCATATGATTGGTATCATATGAGAATACCATATGATTAGGTACCATATGAGCAGGCCCGGCAAAACCCTTGTATAGCTTCTTCAATTTCTCGATAAAAAGAAATATGACCAACAGTGGTTCGAACGTAGATACAAAGAATTTCTTTTTTTATACTTCTTGCTATTAAATAGTGTCCATAAATCTCATGATAAGTACCAAAAGATTCATAATGAACTTCAATGGGAGCTTCTCTTGAAGTAATAACACGGTGATCTAGTTGCCACCGGAGCCACAAAGGACTATCTAAATGAATTCTTTTCTGTCGATAAGCTCCAATTGCATCATAGGAATTACAAAAAAAGGGTTCTTTTGTATACTTATAGTTATTGTCGTCAATTCTTTCATTTTGATAATTTCTGTGATTACACGGATTATACCTATTTGCATAAATACCTCGGCGATTCCCACTCGTTAATACATAGAGCCCAATAAGCATATCTTGAGTTGGTACAGAAATGGGATCTCCAATAGCTGGAGACAAGA